AAATCGAAAATGCCCGCCCGTAACCTAGAAAGTACACCGTTTGAGGGATTGGATTGGCGCCTTACCCAGTCAGTGACTTTGGCGCTGGACGTTCCCCCCAAAAATGGGTACTCTCGGGTCAGGTGAATTCGATAATAGACGTCCGTTGGCATTCCAGCCGTCCTTCCCCTTTCGGGGCCTATCCGAAAGAGAATCCAGTACCTCTTGGTCGTGAATATCTGAATCGGACGAATCGGCCCCGTGAATATCTTGCCTTCGGAACAAAACAATGCGAATTAGGCTCGGTCAACTGGAATGTTTCTTAGCCATATTAGGAGATCTTCCAATTGATATGATAAGATCCATCGACCGGAGACGAAGAGAAAGGTCTATCTATTTTCTTTAGTTATTCCGTGCATTTTTGAGTTATTCAGTGAAACCAATGATTCGTTATTGGAGCAGATAGCAACAACCCTTTCATCGGACATGCATATTTTTGATTTTCCAACGGATTTCCATGGTTCATTAATGGAAATTTTTTGATGTAATGTAGTGAGTCTGAGTAATAGTAATAGGCTCTGGTTGTTCACCGTTCCAGAATTCTTGTTTAGGCAGGTCATACCATCCATACAGACATCGTGTTTTGATCTAAGATTTCCATTCTTCCATGTTTCCACAGTAGCAGTTCCATGTAGCTAAGGCAAAAAATAGGAAAGAAACAAGTATTTCCACGACTCTACCAACCGGTCCATTTTGTTCCACTTAATCCCCCTTTCATGGCCACATATCTTTCCGGCTAAGGAATGGGAAATTTTTCTCCTGTTAAATGAATCAAATGGTTCATCTCATCCGGGAAAAGCCATCTCTTTCTCAACAATGTCTTTGTCATTTGATCCACTAGCGTTCCGTTAGATAGGAACAGATTTGATAAATACTGATAACTCTCGGATAGAGTATTAGAACGGAAAGACCCATTAGATAATGAACTATTGGTTCTCTGACATCTCTGGCGATGAATCAACAATTCGAAGTTATTTTCTTGCGTATTCTTGCTGAACCAGCTTTGAGACAGCGATTTAGGAGGACTTGTTAGGGAAGTAAGAAGCCCCTTTGCCATCTCTTGATCTGCAAAGAATTCTCGACGTGAAAACACGGGCGCATCGAAAAAGAATGGATTCGCAGGGTCCCAAAGAAATTGGCTTATTTGAAATTGAAAAAAGACTTGGTCTTTGGAAAATCGATCTCGTGTCTGGTACTGCATGGTTCCACTCTGCAAGAACTCCGAATCATTCTCTTCCGAATCATTCTCTTGATGAGAAATGATCCGCGTGCCCAAAAATGACCTGGCCCAATAGGGAAATCCCAATTCATTGGGACTTTCGATCCAACCAAATCGATCGGGGTACCATATTCTAGGAGCCCAAACTATGTCATTGAAGAAATCCTCCTCTATCTGTTCCGGGGCGAGGTCTCCTTCTCTAAATGGAACCCCTTCTTCCAATTCAAACTCCGATTCGTCGTTTTCATAGAGAAATTTCTGATCAACGCTAGAACAAAATCCATTTTGCATCATATCTAAGGGATTCCTTCGTTCGGACCGAAGAAGCAATGTCACTCGATCATTATCAAACTGACTGCCATCTTTTTCGGTCCGAGAGGATAGAGTGCCCTCTCCTTCGAATACTTCTAATAGGCCACGAACTAGAGCAGAATCAGTCTCAACCAAATAAGAAGTGATCCCATTTTTTTCATCGGGTCCGGGTAGAGACCAAAGATCCTGAGCGACCGATCCGGCAGAACAACTCAAAAGATAAAGAAGTATCGTTAATTTCTTCATGCTCGTTGCAAGCTCGAAGTACCAGTTGTACAAATAAGAACCCCCTTCCTTAGGGAATCTCTTCTTCAGATAGATAGATATAGGATCTATGGAGCCATTACTTAGAAGTACATTTTGTGCAACAGCCCTTCCTATCTGATAGAAAAGGATCCCATGATCCTGAACCGGTCTTACCTTCGCTCGCAAATTCCAAGTTTGTCTATGAAGAGCGGAGCGAATTGTATGAGTGTCTATAATGGATTTCTTCTGTGCAATACTAATGGATAGGGCCTCATTGGTAAGTGCTACAAGATCTTGTACACTGGAACCCATGGTTATGGACCTGAATCCATTAGGATGGGACAGTTTCTTTTCCAAGTGAAATCCCCTAGTATATGAAAGAGTGAAAAAGTGCTTTCGTTGTTGTGGAATAAGAAGCCTTCGTAGCTTAAGGCATGTATTTAATTTATTCGGAGCTATTAGAACGGGATCCACTTTTTGGGGAATATGAGTCGAAGCAATAACAAGGATATTGCTAGTGGAGCATCTTTCACAATCCCTGGAGAGAGAGTTCACTAATAGACCGAGGGATAAGGCATTCGACGCACGCACAGACAGATCATGAATGTTTGGAATCCATAGTATGCAAGGGGACATTGCTTTTGCTACTTCGAATGGAAGGAGGATACTAAATCGCTCTAGTAGGAGTCTATCCCTATCCCTAGTTAGCTCATTTAGCAGCTCTATATCATCTATATCAAGGTCATCATCGCTATCGCTATCGTCACTCTCATCAATATCAATAGCGTCACTCTCATCAATATCAATAGCGTCACTATCATCACTATCACTAGAATCATAAAAAAGATCCTCAACGTCACTATCACTCTCATAAGGATCGATCTGATAAAACATGTCATCCAGGAACTTGTTCGGAACTACCGTAATGAAAGGAACAGAGGAGTTTGTCGCGAGGGATTTGACCAAATAGGATCGTCCAGTTCCTATCGAACCTATCACTAAAATACCCCTAGAGGGGGATAGGGCTAAGCGGAGCGAAAAGGGTTTTCCATGAGATCGTAAATTAGCCCCACACGAGGTTTGTGAATAAGTGATTGTCTGAAAATGAGCAAGGAATATCCGTCTTTCGGCTAAACAGGATCTATTGAACTCATAATTCATTAGATCCTTTTGATGAATGTCAACTACGTATCGTAAGTAAATGGATCCCAGTTGTTCAACCATTTGATAACTAGAGTCATTCTTTGATAAACCATCACTATGAGTCAGACTCAATAGCATTTGATCCATCCTTTTTTCTGTCGTTAAGGTGGAGAACTGAACCAAGAATTCTCTTTCTTCATCCTCAATCAAATCACTGTTCGCGACCCAGGAGTCTATTTGATCATCAATCCACTCAACGTTCACGTTTTTTCTTAGCAATGAATAGATCTCTTTACTTGGACGACTTAGATGTCTCGTATTTCTCGAAAAAGTGATTCGATTGAAGGGATTTGGTATGATCCTTAGGAAATCCATGATACCGATGAGATTGCTATTCCAAAATTTCTTCTTAGAACCTATGGATTTGAACCCATAAGCGGGACCGCCACCCAATAGCATGTTAAAAGCAGAACCCCATATTGCTTCTAGAAAATAGACGAATTGTTCCAGAGCAACTAGAAAGAGATTCGTTAACCAGAAAGAATTTTGCTCCGATGTAGGATACCTATCCAGAAGTTGTCGCAACTCAATCATGTATGAGGGAATCAGCAAAGATTTGATCTTTTTGAAATCCGTCTGTAACTCACTAGAGGCTCGGGAAACAAAGAGAAGATGTGTATTCACGAGATATCCAGCAACAAGAAGAACGAAAAGGATGAGCAACTCCCGAGCATTTGATGATCTCAGCCATAGGGGTGACTCATTATTTCGATGAATCATTTCTGCGGACCGAAGACGAATCTGTAAACAATGACTCGAAATCTCACTGAGATTCCATTTTGAAAGAATCGCCCACAATTTTGTCTGAAGAATCCACCATGATGTCTCCAGAATATCCTGAAAAAAAGATATGTGACTGCACAATAGGTTTGAAAAAGGATCTAAAAGGGCGAATTTGAGATATTTGAACCCTGTCAAAGTAAAGAACCACGGTATATATGGTTGGAACAGATGCCATTTTGAGAGATTTGAAAAAGCACGCTCTCGTTGAAGGGTTCTATCCATCTCCCGTTTCTTAACCCTAAGACTCCGTTTTTTCCTCTTTTTGGATTTCTCAGCCCAGGAAGTGTGAATCAAACCCATGTTTGAATTGAAATTGAGATACTGCTTCCCTTCGGAATCAGATAGATTCATATCTGAAAGAGGTGGACAATCCGTTCTTTCAAAATGGACTATTTGTCCCTCTGTTAGCGGTGTTCCAGAAATGTCTGCGATCGAATAAATAGCTCTACCACCAAATGGATCGGATCGAATTGGACAATGGAAAGATTTGTACAAGTTAGACGTTTCGTCACCACTTTGTGGCAAATCCTTAGGGATGAATATCTTAGATACCTGTGACTCGATTGGTGAAATCGTATCTCGCTCCAAAAAAACATGTTTTTTTTTACCGACGCACAAAGAAAATCTTTTGTTGCGAATGAACAAGATATTGAGGAATTGTCCATACGTAAGATCCGAATTCTTGAGAAGGGCCTTTTCCACAGAAAAAGGGAATTTTTTGTTACAATAGAACCAGAAGTGATGTGGATTATTCAAGAATCGAAGTCGATTGGCTTTAGAAAAAGAAGATATCAAGGAACTTCGATGAAATGGTTTCACGGGAGTCAGCCAATTGTCTCGATCGTGGGATATCATTGAGAAATAGGAATCCGTGTTATCCAAATTGTTCCTGCAATTCTTTCGAGTAGGGAATGAGTCAATCATCCATTTTGTCTTATTGAACAAAAAGGGTGAGAGTGTACCTCCATTGATCGAGAATTTCGATTTTTTGGAAGGATCATGATCATCCAAGCAGAGTGGATCATTCGGCCCTTTCAATTCATAGATATAGATGGGGATCTCAGACCCAGGAATGGGGGGACTTCCGATACTCAAAAAGAAAAAAGGAAGTGACTTCGACAAAAAGGACAAAAAGAGAAGTGACTTCGACAAAAAGAAGAGAAGTGACTTCGACCAAAAGGGAAGTGAATTCGACAAAAATAAAGATGCCTTTGACAAAAGGAAACGAGGGGACTTCGTCAAAAAGGGATGTGACTTCGACAGTTTGACCATAAACTCGGCCCAATCAATCAAATATTGAGTCGGATTCATACGGAATCGATTCAGATGACTACAGAATCGATTCAGATGACTACAGAATCGATTCAGATGACTACAGAATCGATTCAGATGAAGACGGAATCGATTCAGATGAGTACGGAATCGATCTCGATTCAGATGAATACGGAATCGATTCAGAGGAATCCAGAATCGATCTCGATTCAGAGAAATACGGAATCGAGTCAGATGAATACGGAATCGAGTCAGATGAATACGGAATCGAGATCGATGAATACGGAATCGATTCAAATGAATACGGAATCGATAGCGAAATCGATGAATACGTAAGCGATCTCGATGATGATGATATCGATCGAACACTCCTTGAAATTGAAAACGCCTCTGCGCCTCAGAAAAAGGAAAAAATACCCTTTTATACACCAGATCCGGCTTGGTGATTGATAGAATGAGTAGATCTGCTATTTTGAAAAATCTCTCTTCTGATTCAAAATCGTGGTGTAACGTGTACCCCACCCTGCTCCGGTCATGGAATAGATGAAAGAAATCAAAAAATGGATTTTGGGTCAAGAATGAAATCTTATTGGAACTGTCCAGATCCGGTTCATCCTTCGGAACCATTTCACATCCCGGATCTGATGAAAGAGGATGAATTGAGATGGTCTTTTGTAAATACGGAATGATCTTGAATAGATCCACTATTTCTTTCTCTTCGGATCGCCTGGAAGAGACAAAAGAAACCTCGTGTTGTTTCTTCAACAATTTAGGATCGGACCTCTCAGTAGGATTCGAACCCAGATGAAGTTCGGACCATCTGTCAGAGAAAAAAGAACGAATTGATCTTGTAGGATTCCCAAGAAATTCTTCGATTTCTTCCGGAAGCAGATGCCGAATCATCTGCTTCTCACGTTCCGCGAATAGCCGGGACATTGAGGAATCTCCAGAAAGGCTTTTCGGGAATCGGTCTGATTCTATCTCGGTTCGTTCCGTTTGAAGAAAGGAAGGATCCCAATCCAAAAGAATCGATCTTTCTTTGAGTTGTTGAATCTCTCTTTGATTGATCAATGTGTGAGATTCCGAATCCTCATTACTAATGGAATCGAAAGCATCTCTGGATTGATTCGAAGATCCTTTCAATTGGCTAGAATCCGTTCCTTGAACGAAACTAGATCTTGTGGAATCAGAGTGAATATTTGACGATACATTCCCTACCTTGCTAAAAAACCGATCCTTGTTTCCCAACCACCCATTGTCTAACCAAATCCAATTCTCTCTCGATACCTTCCTCAAAAAATACGATCCCTGTTGTTTGAAGAAACCCTCCCCTTCCATTGGTCTTTTTTCACGAAAAGCAGGCATGAGATAACAAATCCAGTGTTTCACTAAGATTTCGAATAGCTGTCCCGAATTCAAGTTGATTCTGTTTCCCTTCTTCCTCGGAGAAAGGCCATCAAACCAGTTCCAATCGTGGTCCCTGCCGATCGGATCATCCGTCGTATAGGATACAAAAATAAACTCCAGATACTGGATATCTTTCTCTTTGAATGAGATCTCAATTCCAGCTACGGTGTCTTTCGATATCTTCCAACTAGAATCCCTATTTTTTCCGATCCCGTTCCTCCACCACCGCGAACCCCAGTTCGAGTCAGGCATGATACACTTTTGAGTTATTGGGAGAACCCAAGGACTCCCTTTCGGATCCATGAAACAACTCTCAGAGATCTTTTTCTCTTTTGGAAGAGACAGAAGCGAAACAACCAACTTATGGGAAGACCGAAACAATGTATCATTTCTGGGTCCCATGGAATTCATAGGTAGAGGAAGAAGCCCCCTCAAATAGAGATTTTTTCTTTCGACCATAGTTTGATGGTGCATACGAGATATAAGGACCGCTACTAGAATCAGTACTACACCCTTAACCAGTACTACAACTTTGCTCGTGAAAGATCGGTTGCTTGGTGAACCCGCAAGGAGGATACTCCAAATTCGGGGGTCAAAAAGTTTCAGAAAACGTTCTTGGTGGAAAAAAAGATAAGTGAAAGATCCCACTAAATCGAATTTGGTCCATGAATCTAACAAAGAGTCAAAATTCTTAATTTCTCTCAATATCTCTCTCAATTCGAAGATCCATAATTGGACTTCATAACCTCTCCGGGGTTTGGTTCGCATAGTATGGTTATGTATGTAGGGTTGAAAATAAGTTATTTACGATATATGATGATCCAAGCATCCATGGCTGAATGGTTAAAGCGCCCAACTCATAATTGGCGAATTCGTAGGTTCAATTCCTACTGGATGCACACCAATGGGATGGGAGCGTTTCATAAGTTCAGTCTAGTGGAACTGGCTCTGTATCATCATCATCAGAGAAATAAATCTTACTTTTATGTTTATTTATATAGATATATAGATAGCTGGGTTTTCTTGTTTTCCGAATTCTTTCGATCTTCTATTTCTATAGAGTTCGATTTCGATAGAGTTCTCTATGAGATTCGTTCGATTCTGTAGATTCGAATTCCAATCTTACTAGAGAACGAATTGGTGTGGTATATTCATACTATAACATATGAACAGTAAGAACTCGAATTCTTATCAATACTGGAACTTATAGGAAATAAAGTGGATTTATGGATGGAATCAAATATGCAGTATTTACAGAAAAAAGTGTTAGGCTATTGGTGGGGAAGAATCAATATACTTCTAATGTCGAAGCAGGATCAACTCGGACAGAAATAAAACATTGGGTTGAACTCTTCTTTGGGGTTAAGGTAATAGCGATGAATAGTCATCGGCTCCCGGGAAAGGGTCGAAGAATGGGCCCTATTAGGGGACATACAATGCATTACAGACGTATGATCATTACGCTTCAACCGGGTTATTCTATTCCATCCCTTTTGTAGAAAGAAAAGAGCTTCAATCAAAATACTGAATAACACGGCGATACATTTATACAAAACTTCTCCCCCGAGCACACGCCCTGGGGCCGCAGACAGTCGAGGGAAATCCAATCCACGAAAGAATTTGATCTCTGGACAGCGTCATTGTGGGAAAGGGAGGAATGCCAGAGGAATCATTACCGCAAGGCATAGAGGGGGAGGTCATAAGCGTCTCTACCGTACAATCGATTTTCGACGGAATGAAAAAGACATATCTGGGAGAATCGTAACCATAGAATACGACCCTAATCGAAATGCACACATTTGTCTCATACACTATGGGGATGGTGAGAAGAGATATATTTTACATCCCAGAGGGACGAGAATTGGAGATACCATTCTTTCGGGTACAGACGTTCCTATCTCACTGGGAAATGCCCTACCTTTGAGTGCGGTTTGAACCATGGATTTACGTAATTGGAAATAA